GTTTTTTTTTAGTTTAGCCAATCCATCATGAAAGGTAAAAAGAGGTAAAGTAACCCTGTTTTGATTGTCCTCTAAAAAGATGTCTTGTTCTTCCGCATGTAGAAAAGGAATAAATAAATCAATCAAATTACGGGAGGCTTCGTGAAGTGCTTCTTTAGGAGTTAAACTTCCATTCGTCCATATTTCGAGAAAAAGTATCTCTTGTTTTTCATTCCCATTCCCATAAGAATGAATACTATGATTCGCATTTCGAACAGGCATGAATACCGCATCTATAGGATAACTTCCCTTTTGAGCGCTATTTGGTGTTTTCATACGATATCCTCGATTCCTCTCGATTTGTAATCCAATACACAAATCGATTGGTTCCGTCAGGCTAGCTATATGCTGTGTAGTATCAACGATTTCCACAGAAGGCGGTGAGATGATGTCTTTAGCAGTTATGTTTACAGGACCCTTGACGCAAATAGATGCGTCGCAAGTTCCATACAGATTACTTCTCAAGACAATTTCTTTCAAATTCATTAAGATTTCATGTACTGATTCTTCAATACCGCCTATGGTAGAATATTCATGTGGTATCTTTTCAGATTTTGCATGTGTTATACATGTTCCTTCGATTTCTCCAAGCAAAGCCCTTCTCATCGCGATGCCGATCATATCGGCTTGACCTTTCATAAGCGGAGACAGAACAAAACGGCCATAATAAAGACACTTATTGTCTGTTCTTGATTCAACACACCTCCACTGTAGTGTCCGAGTAGATACTGCTACTTCCTTTCGAAGCATAGTAATATTGTTTGATCAGATCATTGAATCATTTATTTCTCTTGAAATACGTTCAATTCTTATTTTTATACACGTCTTTTTTTAGGAGGTCTGCATCCATTATGTGGCATAGGGGTTACGTCTCTGACAAAACTTAAAAGTATACCACTTCTACGAATGGCTCGTAATGCTGCATCTCTTCCGAGACCAGGACCCTTTATCCTGACTTCTGCGCGTTGCATACCCTGATCTACTACTGTACGAATAGCATTTGCCGCTGCGGTTTGAGCAGCAAAAGGCGTCCCTCTTCTTGTGCCCTTGAATCCACAAGTACCAGCGGAGGACCACGAAACCACCCGACCCCGTATATCTGTAACCGTTACAATGGTATTGTTGAAACTTGCTTGAACATGAATAACTCCTTTTGGTATTCTACGTCCATTCTTACGTGAACCAATGCGTCCATTCCTACGTGAACTAATTCTTGATATGGGTTTTGTCATATTTTATCATCTCATAAATAAGAGTCAGAGATATACGGATATATCCATTTCATGTCAAAACAGATCTTTTTTTTGTGCATTGGGTACCTCGGAGAGTCCCTTTTTAGTTTTAGAAAGATTATCCCTGTCTCTGTTTATGCCTTGGGTTAGAACAAATTACTATAATTCGTCCCCGCCTACGGATCAGTCGACATTTTTCACAAATTTTACGAACGGAGGCCCTTATTTTCATAATTTGTTTTTCCTTACCTTAATTACGAATCTACTCTTTAGAAGAAAATAAGTCTCTTGAAATTTTGAACCCCGAATTGTATCCGAACGAAAGGAATGTAGCAAAAGTCACCTAATCGTTCGAATCTTTGTTGCGGAGTCTATAAATTATGCGTCCCCTGGTTGAATCATAACGACTTACTTCAATTTTGACTCTATCACCCGGTAGTATTCGTATAAAACTACGTCGTATCCTTCCTGAAACATAACCTAGAATCAGATCCTTATTATCTAAACGAACTCGAAACATACCGTTGGGAAGTGATTCAGTAATTAAACCTTCATGAATCCATTTTTGTTCTTTCATTCCAGATAACCCCCTTGAAGTATCAACTAATGGAGGAGGAGTGATATTAGACAACCCGCCCTTCCTCTTTTTTTCACAAAACAAACAGGAAGTTACGGATTCAATTCGGATACCAGAAAGATTACCATATATAACACAAAATTTCTCCCCCAATTCCTTCCAGTCGAGCCTCTCGGTCTGTCATTATACCGCGAGAAGTAGAAAGAATTACAATCCCCATTCCTCCTAAAATCCTAGGAATTCGTTGATAGTTGGAATAGATTCGTAGACCGGGTCGACTGATACGTTTTAAATTTAAAATAGTTCTATATGGTCCTTTCCTATTCCTTCTATGCCGCAGAGTTGAAACCAAGAAATTTTTCTCGTTTTCTCGATGTTTTCTCACATTTTCAATAAAGCCTTCTCGTAGAAGTATTTTAACAAGGGTTTCGGTAATATTCGTAGATGCGATTCGAACCGTTCCCTTTTTATCCATGTCAGCATTTCGTATAGAAGTTATTATGTCGGCAATAGTGTCCCTACCCATGACAAGCTGTAATTGTCGGTGCCTCCGAATTTTGATATAATCAACATGTTCTACTTTTTTTATGTTTATGAATTATTATTCTATTTTATATTATTAAATTAAAGGTATATGCGTGAGACAAAAGCTACTAATAAATTCTACTAATTAATTGAATATATTTCCGATACCCTGCTAGATCATAGTCTCATCTATTAGTATTTATAATACCTCAGGAGCTAATGAAACTATTTTCGTAAAATTCAATTGTCTCAATTCTCGAGCGATCGCACCAAAAACTCGAGTTCCTCTTGGGTTTCCTTCTTGATCAATGACAACGGCTGCATTGTCATCATATTGTATTATCATACCGTTGTCACGTTTGAGTTCTTTACGTGTACGTACAATTACAGCTCTGACCACTTCTGATCTTTGTAGAGGCATATGGGGCACTGCTTCTTTGATTACAGCAACAATAATGTCACCAATATGAGCATATCGTCGATTACTAGCTCCTATGATTCGAATACACATTAATTCTCTAGCCCCGCTGTTGTCTGCTACATTTAAATAGGTTTGAGGTTGAATCATTTTTTTTTTATCTTCGCCCTTTGCGTGAAAAAAAAAAAAAAAGAAATATTGTTTGTTCAGAAATAAAAAAACCCTCAGATGTTTTTTCATCATAACAAAAAAGGCCCTTTCTTTTGGTTACACATTCCTATCCCGCAATAACGAATTGAGTTCGTATAGGCATTTTGGACGCAGCTATTGAAATAGCTTCTCTGGCTGCAATTTCTGATACTCCACCCATTTCATAAAGTATTCGACCTGGTTTAACGACGGATACCCAATATTCGGGAGATCCTTTCCCCGAACCCATACGCGTTTCTGTAGGTCTTACTGTAACAGGTTTGTCTGGAAATATACGTACCCAAATTTTTCCACCACGACGTGCATATCGTGCCATTGATCGTCGCCCCGCTTCTATTTGTCTAGATGTGATCCAAGCGGGTTCAAGTGCCTGAAGAGCATATCTACCAAAACAAATACGATTGCCTCGATAAGATATTCCCTTCATTCTTCCTCTATGTTGTTTACGGAATCTGGTTCTTTTGGGGTTATAGTTGATGGTTTTTTCTCAATGCCATCTCTACTGCAGAACCGGACATGAGAGTTTCTTCTCATCCAGCTCCTCGCGAATGAAACGAAAAAAAAAAAATTATAGAATTATAGATAAGATAAGATATATGTATTTAATGAATAATACGCTGAATCGTGGGATTTTTTGAGATCAAATCTGTCACGCAGGAATTGTTATATCTTGTTTGTATATGTATTGTTTGTATATGTATATAATATGTATATAAAAATATAAAATTCGAAGCATATTTCTATTATACTTTAATGCTTTTTTAATGTTTTTTTTTTCGAATTCATAAATTTTGATTTCGACCTTTATTGAATTGTCCAAAACTTAACAATCCAATAAGCTTTCGCGGGCGAATATTTACTCTTTCCATATTTGTTTCATTTGTAGGGTCGACCTGCGACCTCTCAGAATAAATGAATTGGCTCTTGGTTCGTTCCGCCATCCCACCCAATGAATCATTAGGATCGTTTTCAATCGAATCTTCTGCAGTCACAGGTTCTGTCGTTCTCATCGCTTCTCTATTAATGGCTAGGTCCGAACTTTGCAATAGAGCTCCGAATTCAAATTCAATTTGTTCCTGAGCCAATTTCCTCAGTCTTTATTGGCCCGGTGCTCTTTATTATTTTTTTATTTTTCTTATGACTTGGATGCGTCTAATTACTTTACTAATTCTGTTATGGACGAATCCCTATTTATGCTTTATTACATTGCCTTTTATGAGATGATTCATAGACCATACATCATATTGGAATCATATATCGTTGATATTCTCTTTTTCTCTTTCTCTCACCCTTCCCTTTATCTATATCCATTTCTTTTTGCTTCACAACCTTATCTTATAATATAATCTGATTGATTTATCTTTTATGTAAAAAAATATTTCAGTTGCTACAACGATATGATCGAAACATCATATAGTGACTGGTTCTTTGGATCCAGATAATACGAAGTAATGAGTTGGTTATTAGTTCTATATAGTATTAGTTTATACTGGGGGAGGGTCCCCCTTTTTTTTAATCTAACCTAACCCTAAATAAAAAAAAAAAACCAACGAGTCGCACACTAAGCATAGCAATTATACCAAAGGTCAATCAAATTTTTATTCAACCCTATAGAATTCGAATTAGAAGAATTAAAATTGCTCTTTTTTGATTGAACGAAAAAACAATGAAAGAGTTTCTTATTTTTTGTTCCACCACTGAATAGACTGGATAGAACGTAAAGATAACCAAAAGACCATTATTCTGTAAATATCCAAATTTTGATGCCCAATGCCCCATAAATAGTTCGAACTGTATAGGAACAATAATCAATTTTAGCTCGAATGGTTTGTAGTGGAACCCTACCTTCTCTAACCCATTCGACACGTGCAATTTCTTTTCCGTCGATACGCCCCGCAATTTGGATTTGAATTCCTTTTGTATCCGCTTGTTCAGTTAATTCAATAGCTTTTTTTATTGCCTTTCGAAATGAAACTCTATTCTTTAATTGTCCGGCTAT